AAGTTATAAGGAAAGGAAGACAAACTCGTGTTTAGTGAAAAATCAAGGAAATCATTATAAGTTAGAAGGAACTTGCTATGAAAAAAGAAAAAGTATAGGAATCTACACATTGATTCTTTTGTTTTTTTTGAACCGTATGCGTCAAAAGGCGCCTGTACGGTTCCGGGGGGATACAATTTGACCCTAATCAACCGACTTTATCGAGAAAGATTACTTTTTTTAGGTCAAGAGGTTGATAGCGAGATCTCAAATCAACTTATTGGTCTTATGATATATCTCAGTATGGAGAATGATACCCAAGATCTGTATTTGTTTATAAACTCTCCTGGCGGATGGGTAATACCGGGGGTGGCTCTTTATGATACTATGCAATTTGTACAACCAGATGTACAGACAATATGCATGGGATCAGCCGCTTCAATGGGATCTTTTATCCTGGTCGGAGGAGAAATTACCAAACGTCTAGCATTCCCTCACGCTTGGCGCCAATGAGGCTTTTATTTGAGAGAAAAAAGAAGACTATGCCTTCGCCATATGAAATATGAATATTTAAGTAATAATAGCATGGCACTTTGAATTCGATATAAGAAATTTTGTTTTCAAAACATTAGATTATGTATTGAGAGAGTAATATGAGAAAAAGGTATTTCCTATTTTATTATCGGAAGTCCAGTTCAGCGTCACAAACTTTTTTCACACCTGAGGTCTCTTAACAATATTTATAGTATAGAGCGAAAAAAAAAAACAAGATTCTTTTTTCCTTAGTTTATTTGATCAAACAAAAAAGCAACCTTGGGATTGCTGAATGACAGACAAATCACAGACAAAAAAATATAATAAATATAGAAAGCAACGGAGCCATCATAGTATTTTTGAATTCCTCCGAAAAGAAGGGTGGTAAGTTGATCATTTACCGATCGGGGTCTGATCGATCCTATTTTTTTGAAGGTAAGGGTCAATTTTATTGTAGAGCCGTATGCAATGCATAATGCCCGTACGGTTGTTCGATTCTATCTTTTTTCTTGTTATTCTTTTATCTTTCTTTTATCTTCCCCTCATCATGCGAAATAGAGAAACCTTTTTTATCTTATATCATCAGGGTAATGATCCATCAACCCGCTGGTTCTTTTTCTGAAGTAGCAACGGGAGAATTCATCCTGGAAGTGGGAGAACTGCTGAAACTACGTGAAACCCTGACAAGGGTTTATGTACAAAGAACGGGGAAACCCTTCTGGGTTGTATCCGAAGACATGGAAAGAGATATTTTTATGTCAGCAACAGAGGCCCAAGCTTATGGAATTGTTGATCTTGTAGCGGTTGAATGACAATAAATAGCCTGAATTTCGCGTCAATTCGTGATTTAAAATGAACCCTGCCGCGTTTAATATTCTATGACTTTTATTCATTTACTATCTATTGATTGATGATTCTATTGATCTATCGATTCTATTCTATTGAATAAAAGTCATTCATAATCATACGGTTAGGATCGATCTAAACCAGCCCATTATGTATATGATTCAACATGCCAACGATTAAACAACTTATTAGAAATACAAGACAGCCAATCAGAAATGTCACAAAATCCCCCGCGCTTCGGGGATGCCCTCAGCGTCGAGGAACATGTACTAGGGTGTATGTGCGACTCGTTCAGATCATAAACTAGAACAAAGGAAAGAGAACAATGTTCGAATATCAATGATCAAATAGGATAGAACGGAAAAACAAACTACATTTACTATCTAAAAATAAGAAAATGGGGTCATATCCCTTTTATTGTGTATGAAATTTATGGTTTCTATTGGTGTAAAACCACTCACCTCAATTCAAGATGAGAAGTAATTCTCCATTGGTAGCAAATGGTTATCCATTAAGCGGAGGAAATCTTAGTAACATAGACCCCTCTTGCAAGAACGGACTAACAGGGTCAGCTACCCAGCCAACTTTCATAATTAAATACCGTTACTGTATAGGTAGAGCTCGTTGTGAAAGACCTATTACTGGATAATTCATGGGTAGAGCCGAAGAATGTGAACTATACAAGTTAGCAATAACATTGATTAAATGAAGTAAGGGCTCCGGTGTATAGAGAAGACCTCACCGTTTAAGAAGTAACCATAGAAACGATGGAATCCACTATTTAGTTATCATTGCTATTTTTTTTAACCTAGTATAGTACAATTTCGTATTTCGAGGTGAAATGCCTATAAAAAAATAAAAAATCGTGGTTGGGAAGGTTATAGTAGCGAAAGCCATTGGAATTTTTAGTTTATACATTGGAAAAATCCGTTTTGTTATTAATATACTAGGAAAGGGGCAAAAGAATAACTGAAAGAAAGGAAATCTATTAGTTATTCGTTAAAGTTTCATTTATTCAATGACCAGAATTAGACGGGGATATATCGCTCGGAGACGTAGAACAAAAATTCGTTTATTTGCATCAAGCTTTCGGGGGGCTCATTCAAGACTTACTCGAACTATTACTCAACAAAAAATAAGAGCTTTGGTTTCGGCTCATCGGGATAGGGATAGGCAAAAAATAAACTTTCGTCGTTTGTGGATCACTCGAATAAATGCAGCAATTCGTGAAAGGGGGGTATGCTATAGTTATAGTAGATTAATAAATGATCTGTACAAGAGACAGTTGCTTCTTAATCGTAAAATACTTGCACAAATAGCTATATCAAATAGGAATTGTCTTTATATGATTTCCAATGAGATCATAAAAGAAGTAGGTTGGAAAGAATCCACCGGTTAAACGGAGTTGCCCGGAGAATGAACTCCGGGAAGATCGAATAAAAATGAATAGAATTAGAATATGATAAAATATCAGAAAGTAGTCAAAATAAATATGAATCAACACGTTCAATAAAAAATTTTATTCTTCCCAGATTATTCTTTTTTTTTTTTCTTACGACACGAGACTTCAATCCGGATTCTTGGATTTTTCCAACAAAAAAGAAATCCGCGTTTGAGTTCGGATGGGCATTTGAATTCAAGTGAAGAAAGAGTAAACCTATCTTTTTCTGGCTCTAAGACTGGGAGTTCTGGTGGTCGACTCGGTTCTTTCAAATTGTTTCTCATTATTAAGAAAAGGTAACAAAGATAAAATACGAGCTTGTTTTATAGCAATAGTAATTAATCGTTGTTGTTTCAAGGTCAATCTATTCACTCGTCTAGATAATATTTTTCCCTGTTCACTAATAAATCGACTAATTAAACTCATGTTTTTATAATCAATTCGATCCCCCGATTGGATCGGGGGCAAACGCCTACGAAAAGATCGCTTGGATTTAAGAAAAGTTCGCTTAGATTTTTCCATGGTTTGGTTAGTTTATTTCTTATCCCTAAAATCCTATTTCAACCGTATCTTTTATTAGAATAAATAAATAGGATTTGGTTTGTTTATAATTATCTTTAACTATGTTAAATATGTTATATATATAATGTCATTTTTGCCCTTTCCTTGTAAGAAAGATAAGGGCGCCGGTGCTCGGTTCGTTCGATCTATTTCTTTATCTCCCCATGAATCGTATGTTTGTTACAATATGGACAGAATTTTAGCAACTCCAATCGATTAGGCGTATTGTGCCGGTTCTTTTGAGTAATATATCTGGAAATCCCCGTTGATTCCTTATTAACACCGTTTCGAACACAAGCGGTACATTCCAAAAGAACCGGTATTCGCACATCTTTACCCTTAGCCATGAACCTCCTTTGGATTTTTCATTTACTCAACTCTTCCTTTTTCAATTCGAAACGAAAAAGAAGAAAGGAAGGAAAAAATTTGTAACTAGCTATCCTCTTATGCAAGATTTCATTACAATCAATATAGGAAATACGATAGAAAGATTTCTAAACTATATTTCAACAGTACAGTATACAGTATTTCATATAATTATCGTCTAGAATACGCTTTCCCTAGAACCAGAGTTTGTATTCGACTTCCATAGAAATTTAATACATAGAAATTCATATTAATTTAATTCCAACCTGAACCCGACTCTCACAGCTGTTGAATATAATATTCTTTCTCTTTCCTCCCTTTTTCTAGGGAAAAAAGAGAAAAGAAGGGGCTTTATTTAATTGTATCTCTAATCTTCTTTATTCCTTCCCACGTCAATAACTAGAATGAAAAAAAGGGGAACGTCAACGCATCCGGGAAAAAACGATTAATCTCTATCAATAAACCTGCCAAAGAACCGAACCATAGAGTACTTAGTACCGGTGCCACGGAAAGATATGTTTTTAGATCTCGCATTGAAAAACCTCCTTTTATAGTAATACATACATAAGATAATACATATTGAAATGTACAATCATCCAGTAAATAAGATTTCCTTTTTGTTAAATACAGAAAAAACGTCCTTTTCTTCCCCACTATTCCCCAAAAAGACTCGTTTATTTTTCCTAGGGGTTCCAGAAGTATTTTACTATTATTATATGTTAAATGAGACCAAAAAGGCGAAATGGACATAAAAATTCTAGATTTTAATAGAGGCAATAACGATGTGGAAAACAAGACAGGAATTCTCTACAATGACACTGTAGACCAATGGAAGGGATGTAGCGCAGCTTGGTAGCGCGTTTGTTTTGGGTACAAAATGTCACGGGTTCAAATCCTGTCATCCCTACCTATTACTGCTCCTTTGAGCAGTAACGAGGGATTTTTTGAGATCAATTCACGTTGGACATATCATATAGAATCTTTTATTCTTATGATGATACTATATGTGTATGCATACAAGATGTATTGGGGCCAATCCTTTTCTTTACAGTCTTTTCTTTTATGAGAAGAAAGCGCTCTTAGTTCAGTTCGGTAGAACGTGGGTCTCCAAAACCCGATGTCGTAGGTTCAAATCCTACAGAGCGTGATTTGTATCTTCTTCGATGGAATTTGACTGAAACACTAACTGGAACAGCAATCTTTATTTGACCTCCTAGATATTAAAGAAAGGAGGAGGTCAATCAAAAAAAGAGATATTAATTAATCAAAGGTC